TATAGATATATAGATATTTGGACTGTAGTTGACAAAGAACCAATACCAATATTATTGTTTCTTAGTCTAGATTAGAAATTGAAATGGGGCGTGGCCAAGTGGTAAGGCAACGGGTTTTGGTCCCGCTATTCGGAGGTTCGAATCCTTCCGTCCCAGCGCATATCCCCTTTTTATGCTCCATTATTCCCATAGAAAGAAGTAGGGGGAGTTAATCCGTATTAATTTGAATATCTGTGTCTGTTTGAATCTCATTAACAAATGATCAAGTTCCATAACATATTTCTATATGTTATGGAGCCAATCTATTTTCTTTGAATCTCATTTTATTTAGGTATTTCGTGTTTGGCTCTAATGAAAAATTGGAAATCTATGTACCGATTGAGGCAGGGGTGATTTATCCTATCCCTTTTATTCACTTTATGACAAGAGTCGATTATTGAAATATTACTCAATCCCATGTTAAAAAAAGTTTATCATATAAACTAAGGAAAAGTATCGCTTATATGATATATGATATGTATCGTTCTATAAAAATTTTTGGGTTTTTGTGAAAACGATTTGTGATCCCTTAAACTATTTAAACTGAAATTATTTAAATTCTATATTATAGAATATCTATAATAGTGACAACTGTTCAGTCTATCTGATAGATACGAAAACCCCCCCCCTATTTTTTTTAATTTTAATTTTCGTAATCAGATGAAAAGAATAAAGATTCAAATCTTAACTTACATCATTTTTTTATCCATCTCATGAAAAAATTGGATTTCTTTCTTCTTTATCTTTGATCTTTTTATCTATTTTAAATTAAATCAGTGATGAGTCAATTAAAAAAGAAAAACGGATCTTCCTATGAAGATCAAACGTGATACTTATTGTTCAATTTTCTTCAAATTAAATAATTATGTCTAAATAGGAAACTTTTTCAATTTTAATTAGAACTCTTTTTACTAAATTTTTTTAATGATTCCTTGTAAGTGGAATCTTCGGTACTCAAAAAGTAGGAAATCGTTTACTCAATCCTATTGAGTCACTTGAAGATGCAGATTCATTATTCGTTTATATATTTCTATTTCTTTCTATTATCTATATATTATTTATGTATGTTAAAGATGCTTTCTTGCTAAGACTTTTTCAGAAAAATCGTTCCACATACACATATCATATATAGAAGAAAAAGTCTAGATTACGATGTCTATGTACAACCGAACCAATGACTATTCATGATTCCATGATTGAATCAATTCCATACCGGTTCCAAATTCGAGGAATGTTATGGTAAAACTTCGTTTGAAACGATGTGGTAGAAAGCAACGTGCGACTTGAAGGACACGATCCATTGTGGATTTTTACATCCACCATTTTCGATTTATCTAGGAATGAGGGTGCTCTTGGCTCGACATTGTTTGTTCTGTTACACTCGATTTTTTGTTGGGTTGTAAATAGTCCACGATGGAGCTCGAGTAGAAAGGATTAATTCATTTCTCGGGGGCAAGGATCTAGGGTTAATGCCAATCAATCGGAACAACTTCGTAAATGTATCTTCCATATAGAAATCGAAAGTATCCAATTCGAGCAAGTTTTCAATTCAAAAGTAAAACTTGTTGGAATTTATCCAACTTTTTCGATTCAAAGTGTATCACGCGTGAATCAACTGTCCATAGGATTCTTTGATAGAAAGAAATCAAAAAGGGTATGTTGCTGCCATTTTGAAAGGATTAAGAAGCACCGAAGTAATGTCTAAACCCAATGATTAAAAATAAGAATAAAGGATCTAAGAACAAGGAAACACCATTTTAATTGTCTCGATAGTCGCAATAACTGGATCAGACTAAAGACTCCAAATAGAATTTGAAACGAGAGAAACAAAAGGGGGTAAAGACCACTCAATAAATGAAATTTACTAAAGATTTTTCCTTTGAGCTAGTTGAGAGTTATCCAACTTGAGTTATGAGTACGAATGGTTTCTTTTTCATTTTTAGGAAGAAAAAAAAAGACTGAAATCATAGTCTAATTGATTTTATAGGCCCATTTGTCATTTTATTTATTAGAATTGCATACATAGACAAAACGTCAAATCAAATCATTTTTTCTCGAGCCGTACGAGGAGAAAACTTCCTATACGGTTCTAGGGGGGGGTATTGTTCATCTACATCTATCCCAATGAGCCGTCTATCGAATCGTTGCAATTGATGTTCGATCCCGAAGAGAAGGAAAAGATCTTAGAAAGGTGGGATTTTATGATCCAATGAAGAATCAAACTTATTTAAATGTTCCTGTTATTCTAGATTTCCTTGAAAAGGGTGCTCAACCCACAGAAACTGTTCAGAATCTTTTAAAGAAAGCGGAAGTTTTTAAGGAACTTCCGTCTAATCAAACGAAATTCAATTAAAGAAATACCGAGGGGGGGGTAGCGACTTGTATATAACTTTGTAAAATTGGTCTCTACTTGTTTTTTTGATTCCCCCCCCCCCCTTTTTTTCTGCTGTATTCGTATCTA